GTTGCGTATGTTGAGCTAGTAACCCGAGCTAGGACGGCGTAGTTGAAAGAGATTGATTGGTACTACGGGTGAATCAAATATGGGTGACAGGTTGAACCATTGGTGGGCAGGGGTGTGATGAAAGCCCGGGCCAATCAATCGGGTTAAGGCTCAGCGAATCGCCCGTATGAAAAAGAAGGCTCGCCTCTAGCACTAGCCCTTATCTTATACACTAGTCTATTCTTCACTGGCTAAGCAAGGTAAGCGCAGCTGGCCCCAATAAAAAAAGCAGTATTCAATTATTCCCCCGGTGTTATTGCTTATATACGTAACGTAATAACACGTGAGAATTTGATCAAAGATCAGGATTATTCAGGTCTTCTTTGGCCACTCCTTTTATGGGTATAGGAAGCCTCCCCTTAGAGCAAGTTTTCACATGTCGTTCCCCTTTCCACAGTCCTTTCTTTCCGTTCGATCCTTTCATTTAAACCTTTGTTTGACTCATATTTCCTCCTATTCTGATTTCGGCAGTAAACTAAATAGAAGGCGCGGATTAACTATTTAAAGGACTTATTAAAATTTATTAAAATAAAGGCTGGGCTTTCCGTATAAAAAAGGCTATTGGCCCTTAGCGTTTCACACTAAGCAAGTAAACTACCTTTATCGACGTTTCATTTTGAAAGAAAAAGTTTCTAAAGCGCTATTTCAGTTGTTAATAGCCCTTTTTTCCATCCAAAAGCTTAATACTCCCATCCATTGAAAGCTTTTAAGCTTAAATCAAGCAATAGGTCTTCTCCTCTTTCTTTTGTAAGGATGGATGGTGACGGAACGGAATTCAATCTAAAGGGAAGGGATCTATTCAGGAGAAATATATTATATACTATTAATTAAAAACTTCACGTTATTGCAGGGTGGGTTCCGAAACATCATTCTAATCGGCGGGGCAACCACATCAAAGGGCCAGGTTTTTAGTAGTTCAGGGTTGCGCCCAGTATAGAACTTTTATCTGACTAGGAGCAGCTAAGCCCCTACCTATATAGTCTATTTCACCCACCCGGAGAACGAGAGAGGGGGGAGGCCCACTTCTTCCTGCTGTTCTTCCAGCAGAAAGGGTGGGAATGGTCTTGCCGCAGCCACGTGAAATCATCTTAATGCACGGGTGGCGTGCTATAATAGCCTCACAAGGGGTTCATCTTTCTATTAGTAAGCCAGCTGAGCTTATCCGTTGAGATGGAGTAAGCATCACACAGCAGCCTAACCTAAGAAATGGCAGGCAGTTCTTTCACTTCCTATTGCAGAGGAAGGAGAAAGGGCAAGCGAAGCGGCATACTCTACCTACTTTCTGGCTCGCCCTTCCGGTTTTAAGTAAAGGCGCTCCTTCCGGCATAAATAGATGGATAAGGAGAAAGACATGAATAAACGGAGGATAAAGTGGTTAGTTAAGTAAGGTTTTCGGAGTATGAAGGTTAGTTAAGGCCTTCACCATATGTATTTCCCAAAGGGAAAGGGGAAGACCCTAATTCTGCAGTCAATTATATGGCAAAGGTAGCTCTTTGCTTTATTTCAGCAACCTTGATTGAAGCTGTAGGTTTAGGCCGAGCTATCAGAGCAGCAAGTGGTAGGCTGTAAGCCGAATGAGAGAGCTATCCAGTTTTCAGGTAAGAAGAAGGGGAGTAAGCAGCACAGACAAGAATCCCGATGTTAAGTAGTCCGATAGCCAAGCGGAATAGTCGTAGTAGTCAGATAGTCAGGTAGTCGGGCAAACAAGCAAGCCGGTAAGCCAGAAGTGCAGGCCCAAGACAAGCAAGAACAGGCAGTCAGCACCGATCAGGCAGGAAGCAGACAGTAAGCTAAGAATACTGGTGTCAGGTGGTAGTTCAGCCAAAGCCGTAGTTCAACCAGAACAGTAGGGCAAGCAATGTGGGCAGGAAAGAGCATACATAGGCAAGAATCCCAAGTTTGCATTAACCAACAAGCAAGAAGCAAGCAAAGTACGGCAGGAAAGAGATAGGCCAGAGAATCCCGCTTTGAAGCTATAAGTGAGCTGCCCTTTCGCCTGAGGCTTTCGGACAAGACTAGTTGCTCCAGTTGGTTAGTAACCTCCCCCTTCCGCTCGTGGCGCTTCTCTGAGGTCCTGCGTGTGAGGTTGCAGAGCGCGCTAGGCGTGCTTTGGCTTGTTGCGTAGCTGAATGGGACTGGTGTAGTGCGGGCTTGAGCTTCGGTTCGCCCGTACGTTTCATAGGGCCCCTAAGGTTAAGCTTTGTTTTATGTGGTTCCGACTGTAAACCCCTTTCTTTTTCCTTCTGCCTGAGTATCGTTAATAGGCCATAATACAACTCAAACCAAGTAAGAAGGGCAGTCCGCCTCGTAGATCGATTTCGGAGTCGTAAGTTAATGTTTCCTTCTCGGCCGTTGATGAAGGGGACCCTTCGGCAAGCCTGGCGGTTGCTGCCTTGAGCCGATATCTTCCCAGTCCAAGCATTAGAGAAAGTGTGGGGATAAGGCCGACCTCGTTCCGCTA